TCATAGTATGAGGGCGGTTGGTCAAGTTGGCCCCCATCGTCTAGTGGTTTAGGACATCTCTCTTTCAAGGAGGCAGCGGGGATTCGAATTCCCCTGGGGGTAGGGTACTACGAAAGGAAGTTGATCATGGATTACCAATAAGCCTATAAAATATAAAAAAATGAAAATGGATTCTTCCTGGGTCGATGCCCGAGCGGTTAATGGGGACGGACTGTAAATTCGTTGGCAATATGTCTACGCTGGTTCAAATCCAGCTCGGCCCAATAAACCGCATCAATCTACCATGAGATGGTATAAAACCCCTTGTCCTTTAGAAAGACCCCATACGAAGATAAAAAAGAATCAAAATTTCTGCTAGATCCCTTATTTCCCTGGGATTGTAGTTCAATCGGTTAGAGCACCGCCCTGTCAAGGCGGAAGCTGCGGGTTCGAGCCCCGCCAGTCCCGACGGATCCAATAAATCCAAAAATGCATTTTTCCCTTTCTATGAACCAGTAAAGAGTGTCGAGGGATATACTTTCATTCCCAAAGCAAAAAGAAGTCTTGATTTCTTTTTGCTTTCCTATTTTTCCATTTCGCTTTTATTGGTTTGGAACTATGTAATTAATTGAAGTGGAAAGGCAATCTGATGATCCTTCATCAGAAGATTGTCCAAGGAAGACGCAAGGTGGGTTATAGAAAAAACAAGGAAACGGATGATAAATAAAATTTTTGAGTAATTGAGTCAGGAATCAAAATTGGAATTCGGTATGGATAAAAGAACTTCCTATGTTATACTATTCAAGTCTTGACAACGGGTTGATTTGATAGATCAGATATTGTTATTCATGATAGTGATCCGGTTCAAGATCATCAAGAGGTAATTCATTCATTGAATTTACAGACGATAGACAAAAGATTTATCATCTCTAGGGGATTAAATCCCGAGTTATTGCGAAGTAAAAAACCGATGAGATTATGGAAGTCAATATTCTTGCATTTATTGCTACTGCACTATTCATTCTAGTTCCTACCGCTTTTCTACTTATCATTTACGTAAAAACAGTCAGTCAAAATGATTAATTCAATTGAATTTGAAAATTCATTTGAATAAAACTTTCCTTCCAAGTTCTTATCAAAAATGGACAAAGTCAAATGAAAGGGATTCCAATTTCACGTCTTAACTTAAATGAAATGAGCGCACTATAATTATAGTCGGCAATTTTATAAGAGATAGATAGTATAAAAATTCATTTTTATACTATCTATCTCTTAGTCTATAAAGTTGTAATCTAGAATAAAGATAAAGGTTTAAGTTTCTATATATCAATCCACAATATTCTCTTCATATATGTGTATATTAATTCCATATCTATATATTCCATATATTGTATGGAATTGACATAAGACCCAATTTCCTACATCTATTTGTTATTTGTTCCGATCAATCTGAAATAATTCTTATCTGTAGGATTCTAATTCCTTTCCTTTTACTAATAAGGAAGGGGAAAACTCGCCTATTTTTAACGTCAGAACCGTGATATGAAATAAGTCGATAAAGCATAAACCGCCGATACGGTTTGATTCCTGAACTCAATTAGTAGTACTTCTAAAGTCCACTTCTTCCCCACACTACGAGTGAAAGGGAAAATGTAAAGACTACCATTAAAGCAGCCCAAGCGAGACTTACTATATCCATGTGCATTATGTCCCCTATCTCTATAAATACGAAGGAATTTTTTCATTATTCCTCACTAATAATAGTGGAATTAATGTCGCAGAGTCAAAAAGGGGTTCTACCAAACACTATTGAGAAACCAATCCAATAAATCGATTATGATTTCGATTTTTTTGGTGATTCAGGCGACACCCGGATTTGAACTGGGGAAAAAGGATTTGCAGTCCCCCGCCTTACCACTCGGCCATGCCGCCAAAATGATACAAAATAGAATAGACGCAATTTTTCCCGGATTACTGAATTTTTATTGTACTTGCATTTTGACTTCTGTTTTCCTTAATCCTTTATTTCCTAAAATAAAAGAAAGACCCCTTTTGATTGGATTTGATCTATCCCTTATGATTGATTGTATAGTATCTGAAAATACACAATGCTAAAAACATTCTCTCGTTTTTCTATTGAGAAATCAAATGGGTATTTTTCAGACGAGAAATTAGAACCATTGACTATTGACCCCTTACTTCGAATTCATGAACGATTCTGGAATTTGAATTTCAAATTGTGTTTTCCTAATGACAAAATACAAATTGAGACAGAACGAATCAGTATTGATTTTTTAATCAAAAAATATTTCTCAATTTCAATTATAACAAAACATATGAGTTTATGTAAACCCCAGAACATAAATTGTTACACAGATATCTATTATTTAGATATATTGTCAATAAGGAATTATCATAAAATTATCCTACTTCATTTCATGCATTGAATGGGAATTTTCTTTTGATAGAGCACGCCCGGGGCTGTCGCTATCCCGAATAGAACCGGCAATAAAAGAGAAGT